TTTTGCAATATTACAAATAATATAAATACACACAAATTTGGGCGGGCTAAAATGCTAGTAGGGGGTTTCCTGTTTCCGGGGGGTTTGCAGGAATAATAGACTTCTTACTAGTTTAGGGGGGTAGGGGGGTTTGACGCGCGGAAGCCGGGGGGCATATTATAGAAACGTTCCTAGTTTCATTTGGTTATTTATGCTCTTGATATCACTTATGCAATTCATCTGTTAATATCTTTAAATAACTCACCAATATTCTTTGCGGCCGATTTCTAAATGTTCAACCTTGTCATCAAGGTTTGTATGCACTGTGAAATGCCAAGTGAAAAGGAAAAAAAAAGGAAAACCCGTTGTCCATTAGAAAGAACGCTTGGCATGTGGGGTCACGGTTTCAGGTGTACTCCACCAACAACTTATGCCAGGGTCAAGGAAAGAATGAGGAATAATATCAATTAATGACCCTGAAATAGGAACCAAATGCCAGTAATAATTCACTCTGTGCTACCCCCACTATTATTGTCCCTCATCTTCATTCATGATTCACTCTTGCTTGGCTCAAATGACTTCCTTAGGAACCGGATGCCAGTAATAGTTCAGTTAGGTATTATCTTCAATAATTACCTGCAATCTCATGGATAACATGTTTAATTGATAATCTTATGGATTAAAAATTACATAATAATTATTCATAGGACTTTTAGGGGAAATCTCATGACTGTTTCAATAAATATTCATTTGAATAACAGCTCATTATTCTTCTTAATTGGGCTGTAATCTCTAAATCATTTATGCAACCCTTTTATTAATGCACTTAGTCCCTCTTAAACACTTGTTGATGTATGAATGTGTAATATCGATTAATGTTGATTATACATATATATGCCTTAATATAATGCATAATATGTACTATATATATATATATACATATATGTACATATATATGCGTGTTTAGTTATTCAAAGAATAATTAAACTTTAGAATGTTGGCTTTGGGAGCCAGTAGTGGGAGTTAAAATCTCCCTTCTTTGAGCATCAGGGAGGAATTTAACCTCCGGCCGCCGGTTTACAAGACCGGTGCTCGGGCGCTGAGCTTCTGGTGCAGGCGGTTCGTAGGAATTTGTTTTCTAGTCAGCCCGAGAGGGGGAAGAGGCCGAGGAAAATTGAGAAGTATAGTAGGGAGGCAATTTGTCCAATGATAATATAAGGGTGTTCTACTGGTATTCCTCCGATTCAAGTCAAGATAAGCACATCCGCTACTAGGACTCAGAAGACTAGTTGGGAGAGGGGGCGGAATGTAAGGCCTCGTTGTTTAGAGGTGTGAAGGAGGGGGACAAGCATAAGAACTAAAATAGAAGCAAGGAGCGCTAGAACCCCTCCTAGTTTGTTAGGAATAGAGCGTAAGATTGCATATGCAAAAAGGAAATATCATTCAGGCTTGATATGTGGGGGGGTAACTAGGGGGTTGGCGGGGGTAAAGTTGTCTGGGTCTCCTAGGTAGTTGGGGCTAAATAAGGCGAGGGATGTGAGAGCTAATAGTATGACTGCAAAGCCTAGGAGATCTTTGTAAGAAAAGTATGGGTGAAAGGGAATCTTGTCCGCGTTGGCGTTAAGGCCTGCAGGGTTGTTAGACCCGGTTTCATGAAGGAAGAGTAAATGAACAATTGTTGCAGCTAAAACAACAAAGGGGAGAAGAAAGTGGAAGGCAAAAAATCGGGTAAGAGTTGCGTTATCAACAGAGAAGCCTCCTCAGATCCATTGTACTAGTGAGCCGCCAGCATAGGGGACGGCAGAGAGGAGGTTAGTAATAACGGTTGCACCTCAGAAGGACATTTGGCCTCAGGGAAGGACATACCCTACAAAGGCTGTCATCATAACGAGGAGAAGAAGAATGACCCCAATATTCCAGGTTTCTTTGTAAAGGTATGAACCGTAATAAAGGCCACGACCCACGTGTAGATAGATGCAAATGAAGAAGAAGGAGGCGCCGTTGGCATGTATGTTTCGGATGAGTCATCCGAAGTTTACATCCCGACAGATATGGGCGACAGAAGAGAAAGCTGTTGCGATATCAGCTGTGTAGTGTATAGCTAGAAATAAGCCTGTGGCAATTTGGGCAATTAGGCAGAGGCCCAGAATAGACCCAAAATTTCATCAGGCTGAGATATTTGAGGGGGCAGGGAGGTCAACTAGGGCATCATTTGCAATTTTTAGTAGGGGGTGTGATTTTCGTAAGTTTGTCATTAAGGTTTCCTGTAGTTGAGTAACAACGGTGGTTTTTCAAGCCATAGGCCCTGGTTAAAGTCCTGGTAGGAATAATGATTTGACTTATGTGAGTTTGTTTATTAGGTTTAGTAGGAGGGCTTGTTGTGGTAGCATCAAATCCATCTCCTTACTACGGAGCACTGGGTTTGGTGGTGGTTTGTGGGTTAGGATGTGGGGCGTTAATTGGACACGGGGCCCCTTTTTTGTCCTTGATTCTTTTTTTAATTTACTTAGGGGGGATGTTGGTAGTGTTTGCTTACTCTGCAGCTTTGGCTGCGGAGCCTTTCCCTGAAGTCTTTGAGAGTTGATCTGTGCTTTTTAACATGTGAATATACTTGATGGCTATTATAATTGGAATTTGAGTTGTTGGGCAAGGGTGACATTTTGGCTTATGGCTGGGGGGAGATGAGTTGGAGGTGTTCTCTTTAATACGCCCTGACATGGGGGGGGTGAGTCTAATATATCTATCAGGGGGGCCGCTACTTGTGTTAAGTGGGGGGGTGTTGTTGTTAACATTGTTTGTTGTACTTGAGGTATGTCGGGGGAATGCTCGAGGGGCTCTTCGAGCAGTAAGGTTGTAGAGGGAAAAAATAAACAGTGGTAGTAGAAGAGTTAAAGAGAAGGCAGCAAGGAAGGTCTTCATTGAACCTTGTTGGGCATTGCTTGTGGTTATAATTAGGGGAAGATTAAGGGAGGCAGTGGCTTTAGGACCTGACTTTTCTAGTCATGTCTGATCTAGTAGTTGGAAAGCAAGGGTTTGTCCTATAACCAGTGACACTTTGGGGGACAGGCGATGAATAATTGATGGGAAGAATCCTAGTATGTTAGAGAAGTAGAGGGGAGTTAAGTAGGGGGCGTGCTTATATTGCTTTGTGGAGAGATTGGCAAGTTCTAGGGCCAGGATTAGCCCAGTAATTGATACAAATAGTGCAGCTAGTTTGAGGGGGAGAGATATTGTCATTTGGGGGGTTTTAGGCAAAATAATATTGGAGGAGATTAGGAAGCCCGCTAGGATGCTTCCTCAGGCTAGGCGCTTGAGGGGGTTAATTAAAGCTGGGTGGTTTTCGTTAATAGGAGAGAAGGTGTTGAATCGGGGGTGGCCCATAGAGACAAAGAAAACTACACGGAGGCTGTAAATGGCAGTGAAAGAAGTGGCGACTAGGGTCAAAATTAGGGCTCAGGCGTTTAAGTAGGAGGTGTTAAGTGCTTCGATAATGGCATCTTTGGAAAAAAAGCCCGATAAAAAGGGGGTGCCTGTTAATGCTAAGCTTCCAATAATTAGGGCTGTGGATGTCAGGGGGGCAAGGTGGTGTATACCTCCTATTTTCCGGATATCCTGCTCGTTGTTGAGGCTGTGAATGATAGAGCCAGAGCAGAGGAAGAGTATTGCTTTGAAGAAGGCGTGAGTACAGATGTGGAAGAATGCTAGAGAGGGCTGGTTAAGACCAATAGTAACTATTATTAGCCCCAGCTGGCTAGATGTTGAGAAAGCAATAATTTTTTTGATATCATTTTGTGTTAGCGCGCAGGTGGCAGTAAAAAGGGTTGTTAAAGCCCCGAGGCAGAGGCAGATAGTGTGAATTAGGGGGTAGTTTTCTGAAAGGGGACTGGTGCGAACCAGTAAGAAGATACCTGCAACAACTATTGTGCTTGAGTGCAGTAGGGCAGAGACCGGGGTAGGACCCTCCATGGCAGCAGGGAGCCATGGGTGGAGGCCAAATTGGGCAGACTTCCCCGTTGCGGCCAGAATGAGGCCTAGAAGGGGGTAAAAAAGATCTAGGTCTTTAGAGAGCAGAAAAACTTGTTGAAATTCTCATGAGTTTATGTTTGTGGCTATTCAGGCCATGGCAATAATTAGGCCAATGTCCCCTACTCGGTTATAAAGAACTGCTTGGAGGGCTGCTGTGTTTGCGTCTGCTCGCCCAAACCATCATCCAATAAGAAGAAAAGATATAATGCCTACTCCTTCCCACCCAATAAAGATTTGAAACATATTGTTAGCAGTAACTAAGGTGATTATGGCAATTAAAAATGCTAGAAGGTATTTAAAAAATCGGTTTATATGTGGGTCATCGTGTATGTATCAGGAAGCAAATTCAAGGATTGCCCAGGTTACATATAGGGCAACCGGGATGAACAGAGTTGAGTAGAAGTCAAAGATAAAACTTACATTGATATTAAATGATAATGTGTTTATTCAGGTTCAGTTTGTGACAACGATGTCTGCCCCTTCTGAAATGAGTAGAAAGAGGGGCAGAAGACTAATAAAAAATGCTATCTTTACAGCTGTTTTAACGTGAGTGGTGGCTCAAGAAAGTGGTAGGGGGTGGGGACTGAGTGAGGAGAGCAGGGGTGAAAATAACAGAACAAAGATGACTAGAAGAGAAGAAGACAGTAGGATGGGGGTAGTTAGGGGCATAGCTTTCACTTGGAGTTGCACCAAGAGTTTCTGGTTCCTAAGACCAGCGGATGAGCTGTTATCCTTTGAAAGCTTCGAGGGAGCTTCGGAATCCAACCGAGGGCACAGGGGTTAGCAGTCTTTGTTGCTTGCAAGCCTCTCTCGGTGGATAAAAGGGTTTTAACCTTTGTTTTTAGAATCACAATCTAACATTTTGCTTAAATTATATCTACAGAAACCTCAGCCTGAGATTAGTTCTGGGGAGAGAATAAGTATAAAGAGGGGAAGGAGGTGTAGTGTTACAAGCAGGTGCTCTCGGGTGTGTGTGGGCTCAAGGGGGAGCATGTGTGGAGGGGTAGGCCCTCGTTGTGTTATTAGGAACATGTAAAGTGAGTAGCCTGCTGTAATAAGGGTGCCTGTGCCTGTTGCAATGATAGTAGGCCATGCTCAGCTGAAGAGGGCAGTGATAATTATGAGCTCTCCTATTAGGTTTGGGAGTGGGGGGAGTGCCAGGTTGGCAAGACTGGCAAAAAATCATCATAAGGTTATTAGTGGGAGGGCCGTTTGTATGCCCCGAGCTAAGGCTATTGTTCGGGTGTGGGTTCGTTCATAGCTTGTATTGGCTAGGCAGAATAAGGCAGATGAGGTTAATCCGTGGGCAATTATTAGGATGATGGCTCCTGAAAGCCCCCATGGGGTCTGAATTAGAATTCCTCCTGCAACTAGGCCCATGTGCCCAACGGATGAGTAAGCAATAAGAGATTTTAGGTCAGTTTGCCGTAGGCATATGGATGCGCTTATAATAACACCTCAGAGGGCTAGTGCAATAAAAGGGTAGCTTAGCTTTTCAGTTATTGGCTCAAGTATAGTTATTACACGGATTATTCCATAGCCTCCTAGCTTTAGGAGAATTGCGGCTAGAACTATAGAGCCTGCGATGGGGGCTTCTACATGTGCTTTTGGCAGTCAGAGATGCACTCCGTACAGGGGTATTTTAACCAGGAAAGCAAGGAGGCATCCAGCCCATCATAGCTTATCGGCAGTGGTGATAGGGGCCAGAAGAGGTGAAAAGTGGAGGATTGTAAGGGAGAGGGTGCCAGTTGAGTTTTGGAGAAGGAGGAGGGCAACCAGAAGGGGGAGGGAGCCGGTGAGGGTGTAAAATAGGAAGTATGTGCCTGCATTAAGGCGTTCTGCCTGATTGCCTCAGCGAGTAATTACTAGGAGTGTGGGAATAAGGGTGGCTTCAAACAGGATATAAAATATAATTAGTTCTGTTGCAGAGAAGGCTATGATTAGGAAAGTCTGAAGAATCATTAAGAGTGTTAAAAAGAGCCGTTGGCGGCTGATAGGGTCATTTTTTACATGATTTTGACTTGCCAGAATTATTAGTGGTAGTAGTCAGCAAGAGAGTACAAGGAGCGGGGAAGATAGCGGGTCCAGTCCTATGGACTTACTTATTAAGGTTCAGCTTGTCTCAAGGGGTGCCTTTAGCCATGAAAGGCTGAGGAGGGCGATTAGTAGGCTATAAAGGAGAGCAGTAGATCACATCTTTTTGGGGGCAATAAAGCACGTTGTTGGAATTAGCATAACTGTTGGAACTAGAATTTTTAGCATTGTAGTAGATTCAGGTTTTGTAGGCGGTCTGAGCCATGCGCCCGGGCGCTTGCTACAAGGAGGGCAAGGCCTGCGCCTGCTTCACAGGCTGAAAAGGCGAGAAGGAGCATTGGGGATGCTGAGAAGTTTGTTGTGTCTAGCTCTAGGGATCAGAAAGCGAGGGCCAAGAATAAAGAAAGTATTATGCCTTCAAGGCAGAGCAGTACAGATAAGAGGTGGATTCGGTGGAATGCAAGGCCTGCTAGTCCCAGGGCAAAGGCTGACGAGTAGATGAAGTGGGTGGGGGTCATTAGGTAGATGTGGATTTTAACCACAAGCTTTTGAGCCGAAGTCAAATATTTTGATTAAAATAAATACCTATTCAGCCCACTCGAGGCCTCCTTGAAGTCATTCATAAACTAGTCCGAGGGTCAGAAGGGCTAGAAGTGCAATTGCTCAAATAAATGTTATTTGGGGGGTTGGAAATTGATCCCCTAGGGGGAGGGGTAGTAAAAGGGCAATCTCTAGGTCAAAAAGAAGGAACAAAATAGCTACTAGAAAAAAACGTATTGAAAAGGGGAGGCGTGCTGAAGCCAAGGGGTCAAATCCGCATTCGTAGGGGGAAGTCTTTTCTTGGTCTGGGGCAATTTGAGGGAGTCAGAATGATACAGTGGTAAGGACGGCAGATAAAAGTAAGGCAATAAAAATTACTGTAATAGTAAGATTCATTATTTTTCCCTGGGGTTTAACCAAGACCTGGTGATTGGAAGTCACTAATACTGAAATTGTACTAGAAAAATATGATCCTCATCAGTAAATAGAGATATAAAGGAAGAGTCAAACAACATCGACGAAGTGTCAGTATCATGCAGCTGCCTCAAACCCAAAGTGGTGTTCGATGGTGAAGTGGTATTTAATCTGTCGGAGCAAGCAAATGACAAGGAATGAGGTTCCAATGATAACATGGAGGCCATGGAAGCCTGTGGCAACAAAGAAAGTTGAGCCATAAACCCCGTCTGCAATTGTAAAGGGGGCTTCAAAATACTCTATAGCTTGTAAGACGGTAAAATAGCAGCCTAGTAGAACAGTTAAGAGTAATGCTTGAATTGTTTGTTTCCGTTGACCCTCCATAATGCTATGATGGGCTCAGGTGACTGTTACCCCCGAGGCTAAAAGAACTGCTGTGTTAAGTAATGGCACAGTGAAAGGGTCTAGGGGCGTGATCCCGGAGGGGGGCCAGCAGCCCCCGATTTCAGGGGTGGGGGCCAGGCTTGAGTGGAAAAAGGCTCAGAAAAAGCCCAGAAAGAAGAACACTTCTGAGGTAATGAATAGGATTATGCCATAACGGAGGCCTTTTTGTACAGGGGGTGTATGATGTCCCTGATATGTTCCTTCTCGGATGATATCTCGTCATCATTGGTATATTGTTAAGAGGAGTAGTATATTACCTAGGATTATTAGTGTGAGGGAGTTGTAGTGGAATCAGATGGCTAAGCCTGAGGTTGTTAGGAGGGCAGCAACTGCGCCAGTTAAGGGTCATGGGCTGGGGTCTACTATGTGAAATGCGTGTGCTTGATGGGCCATTAAACATTTTCCTGTAAGTATAGGCTAATTAGTAATACAAATACATAGGCTTGAATTATTGCAACTGCTACTTCTAGTATGGACAAAAGAAGAAGGACGACGGAGGTGAGGGCTGCTACTACAGGTATAGTTGGTGTTAGGACGAAAGCTCCTGTTGCGATTAGTTGCATGAGTAGGTGTCCTGCAGTGAGATTCGCGGTGAGTCGAACGCCTAGGGCTAGGGGGCGGATAAGTAGACTAATTGTTTCAATAATAATTAAAACAGGGATCAGGGGGGTGGGGGTGCCCTCGGGCAGAAGGTGCCCCAGGGATGCAGTAGGTTGATTGCGTAGGCCAATAAGCACTGTGGCAAGCCACAGAGGGATTGCAATTCCTATATTTAGAGACAATTGGGTTGTAGGTGTAAAGGTGTAAGGGAGAAGCCCAAGCATATTGAGTGTGAGGAGGAATACCATTAGGGAGGTTAGGAGAAGGGCTCATTTATGACCCCCTGGGTTAATTGAGGAGAAAAGTTGAGAGGTGAAGCGGTTGATGAACTGGCTTTGAAGGGTAAGTAGACGGTTATTAATTCATCGGGGGGTGGGGGTGGGGAATAAGAGTCAAGGAAGGGTGAGTGCAAGGGGTAGTAGGGGGATGCCAAGGAAAGAGGGGCTTATAAATTGGTCAAAAAAATTAGTTATCATGGTCAGGTTCAGGGGGTCGTTTCTTGGGCTTTAGAGCTTAAGGGAGTGGGTTCTGCGGGGAATGAGTGGCTAAGAGTTTTAGGGATGACCACTGTCAGGAGAATCAGTCACGAGAAAAGAAAAATTATTAGTCAGGGGGCGGGGTTTAACTGGGGCATGTTGTTGAGGGTGGGAGGAAGTCACCAATTTTCAGCTTAAAAGGCTGACGCTGTATATCCTATTTAGCTTCTCAACCAGGCGTCCTCAAGTATTAGGGTTGATCAATCTTGGAAGTGTTTTAGGGGAATTGCCTCAACTACGATGGGCATAAAGCTGTGGTTTGCTCCACAAATTTCTGAGCACTGACCATAGAAGACCCCTGGGCGGGAAGAAATGAAAGCTGTTTGATTTAGGCGCCCAGGGACGGCGTCCATTTTTACCCCTAAGGCTGGGACTGCTCAGGAGTGAAGAACGTCCTCTGCAGTGACTAGGATCCGAATGGGGGCCTCTGTGGGCACTACTATTCGGTGGTCAACCTCTAGGAGGCGGAAGTGTCCGGGGGCTAGGTCTTGCGTGGGGACTATGTAGGAGTCAAAAGCAATTTCTTGGTAGTCGGTGTATTCATAGCTTCAATACCACTGGTGTCCAATGGCTTTAACTGTAAGATGGGGGCTGTTAATTTCATCCATTAGGTAGAGGATACGCAGAGAGGGAAGGGCGATTAAGATCAGGATGATAGCTGGCAGGATTGTTCAGATAATTTCAATTTCTTGGGAGTCGAGGATATATATGTTAGTTAATTTAGTTGTGACCATGGCAACAATAATGTAAAGGACGAGAGTGCTAATTAGAAATACAATCATTAGAGCGTGGTCGTGGAAGTGTAAAAGTTCTTCTATTACGGGGGAAGCTGCGTCTTGAAAACCTAGTTGTGTGGGGTGGGCCATTGTAAGGTACGTGGGGTTCAAACCCACAGCGCTGCCTCGACAAGGCAGAATATTATCTCTTATACTAGTATCTTATTAAGAAAGTGTCAGAGCGGTTATGAGGCTGACTTGAAATCAGTTTAGGGAAGTTCGACTCCTCCCTTTCTCGCTAAGTAGGGCTGTTGAACTTGAACAAAAGCAGGCTCTTCAAAAGTGTGATAGGGGGGAGGGCAGCCGTGAAGTCATTCAATGTTTGTAGAGGTTAATTCCACTGCAGAGACGACTCGTTTAGCAGCAAAAGCTTCTCAAATAATAAAAAGAAGCATGATTACGGCAGTTAGAGAAATGAGGGAGCCTAAAGAGGACACAGTATTTCAGAGGGTGTAGGCGTCTGGGTAGTCTGAGTATCGGCGGGGCATCCCAGCTAGGCCCAGAAAGTGTTGGGGGAAAAAAGTTAGGTTTACCCCTAGGAATATTACTCCAAAGTGAATTTTGGATCATGTGTTGTGGAGCGTGTAGCCTGTGAGAAGGGGGAATCAGTGCACAAAGCCTGCTATAATAGCAAATACTGCTCCTATGGAAAGAACATAGTGGAAATGGGCAACTACATAATATGTGTCGTGAAGCATAATGTCCAGAGATGAGTTGGCGAGGACGATGCCTGTAAGTCCTCCTACTGTGAATAAAAAGATAAAGCCCAGGGATCATAAAAGAGGGGTTTCTCATTTGATGTTTCCTCCGTGCAGGGTGGCGAGTCAGCTAAAGACTTTTACTCCTGTGGGGATGGCAATAATTATTGTGGCAGATGTAAAGTAGGCTCGTGTATCAACATCCATTCCAACTGTAAACATGTGGTGGGCTCATACAATAAACCCAAGGAGGCCGATGGCCATTATAGCCCACACTATTCCTATGTAGCCAAAGGGTTCTTTTTTACCTGCGTAGTAGGCTACGATGTGGGAGATTATTCCAAAGCCAGGGAGGATGAGAATGTAAACTTCTGGGTGACCAAAGAATCAGAAGAGGTGCTGGTATAAGATTGGATCTCCCCCTCCTGCAGGGTCAAAGAAGGTTGTGTTTAGGTTTCGGTCTGTGAGGAGTATCGTAATTCCTGCAGCCAGGACAGGGAGTGAGAGAAGGAGAAGAACGGCTGTGATTAGTACTGCTCAGACGAAGAGGGGGGTTTGGTACTGAGAGATAGCAGGCGGCTTCATATTCAGGATGGTGGTAATAAAGTTAATGGCCCCCAGGATGGATGAAATTCCTGCAAGATGGAGGGAGAAGATGGTTAAGTCGACAGAGGCTCCAGCATGGGCCAGGTTGCCAGCTAGTGGGGGATAAACAGTTCACCCTGTTCCGGCTCCGGCTTCTACACCAGAGGAGGCTAGTAAGAGCAGAAATGAGGGGGGGAGTAGTCAAAAGCTTATATTATTTATTCGGGGGAAGGCTATGTCCGGGGCCCCAATTATTAAAGGGATAAGTCAGTTTCCAAAGCCTCCAATTATAATGGGCATTACTATAAAGAAAATCATTACAAAGGCATGTGCTGTAACGATGACATTATAGATTTGGTCATCCCCAAGAAGGGCGCCAGGTTGATTAAGTTCTGCTCGGATAAGGAGGCTTAGGGCAGTGCCTACCATTCCAGCTCATGCACCAAACACTAGATAAAGGGTGCCAATGTCTTTATGATTAGTCGAAAAAAATCAGCGTGTAATTGTCACAGGTAAGATGACTGAGTGTCCAAGTGGTGGGTTGTAGCCCCATAAACAGAGGTTCAAGTCCTCTTTTTACCAAGCCCTGCAGTGTAAGACATACAGGTTTGCAAATCCTGAGTAGCGACTTAGTTGACGCCGGGGCTTTCCCGCCTTTTGTGAGGCAGGCGGGAAAGGTAGGCGGATGCTCGCTGGCTGGAGCCTTTAGTTGTTAACTAAAATTTTGTAGGATCGAGGCCTACCCGTCTAGTAAGGCTTTAGCTTAATTAAAGTGTCTGTTTTGCATGCAGTTGATGTGGGATAGTGGCCTGCAAGCCTTAGTCAGGAACTGGAGGATTTTTAACCCCCACTGGCAGCTTTGAAGGCTGCTGGTCTAGTTATCCTAAGTTCCTATAGTTGGATAAGGGTGGTAAATGAAGGGGTGAGGGGGAGGAGTAGGAGGGCACTTAGAGAAAGGCCTGTCAATGGCAGAAGGGGGTAGTTGTTGGGGAATCGTCAGGTAGGGGTGCTTGCTAAGTTATTTGGGGCCACTGTAAGGGCTATAGAATAACAGAGACGAAGGTAGAAGTAGAGGCTTAGGAGGGCACTAAGGGCGGTGATTGTGGCAACTAGGGGGAGTTGTTGTTTAGTGAGTTCTTGCAGAATTAGTCATTTTGGCATAAAACCTGTTAGGGGAGGGAGGCCACCTAATGAGAGGAGAATTAGGGGGGCGGTTGTTGTAATTAGGGGGGCTTTTGCTCATGATGTGGTGAGGGAGGAGATTGTGGTTGTGTTATTTATTTTAAAAATTAGAAAGATAGAAGAGGTTATTACAAGGTAGGTAGCTAGGGCGAGGGCAGTAAGTGAGGGGCTGAATTGTAAAATTAGAATTATTCAGCCGAGGTGGGCAATTGAAGAGTATGCAAGGATCTTTCGGAGTTGTGTTTGGTTTAAGCCCCCTCAGCCCCCCACCAGGGTAGATATTACGCCTAGAAAGGTTAAGAGGTGAGGAGTGTCTGTGGGAATTTGTAGGAGAAGGGCCATGGGGGCCAATTTTTGTCAAGTGGACATTAATAGGCCTGTTGATAAGTCTAGCCCTTGTAGGACTTCTGGAAGTCAGGTGTGTAGGGGGGCGAGCCCAATTTTTAATGAGAGGGCAAGAATAATAATTGTAGAGGGGACAGGGTGGGTTAATATTTGGATATCTCATTGACCAGACAGTCATGCATTAGAAATGCTTCCAAATAGAAGGGTGGCGGCGGCAGTGGCTTGTGTCAAAAAGTATTTTGTTGCAGCTTCTGTCGAGCGGGGGTGATGTGGGCGGGCTATTAGGGGAAGGATAGCAAGTGTATTAACCTCTAGGCCTATTCAGGCAACTAGCCAGTGAGTACTGGTAAGGGTAGTCATGGTGCCAAGAATAAGAGTAAGTAGGAGAAGGGTGAAGACGATGGGGCTCATTAGTAAAGGAGGGAATTTAACCAACATGTTTGGGGTATGGGCCCAAAAGCTTATTTAGCTGACTTTACTAGAAAGTGGTGTAGTGGAAGCACTAAGAGTTTTGATCTCTTTAGGTTGGGTTCAAACCCCTTCTTTCTAAGAGCTGGAGGGATTTTAACCCTCATGATTCACTCTATCAAAGTGGCCCTTTGTTCAGGCACGGCTCCATAGCTACACGTGAGGGGGGAGCCCGGTGAATGCGAGGGGGAGTGAGAGGTGTCACACAACTAGAGCAAGTGTTAGGGGAAGAAAGTTTTTTCAAATAAGGTGTATAAGTTGATCATAGCGGAAGCGGGGGTAGGATGCTCGGACCCATAGAAAGATGATGGAGAGGAGAGCTGCTTTTGCTATTAAGGCAATAGTGGTTAATTCGGGGAGGTGGGGTAAGTGGGAGGCGCCAAGGAAAAGTGTTGCGGAGAGGGTATTTATTAATAAAATATTTGCATATTCAGCTAAAAAAAATAGGGCAAAGGGGCCTCCTGCATACTCAACGTTGAAACCTGAGACAAGTTCGGACTCACCTTCTGTAAGGTCAAATGGTGCTCGATTTGTCTCTGCTAGTGTGGAAATATACCACATAGCAGCAAGGGGCCATGCAGGGAAGACGAGCCATAGGCATTCTTGGGTGATGCTAAAAGCTTTAAGAGAAAAGGAGCCGGTGAAAATGATAGTACAGAGGAGGATTAGTCCCAGGCTGACTTCATAGGAAATTGTCTGAGCAACTGCCCGCAGGGCCCCAATTAATGCATACTTAGAATTTGAGGCTCACCCAGAGCCAAGAATAGAATAGACAGCAAGGCTTGATAAAGCTAAGATGAATAGGATACTTAAATTCAAGTCTGTTACAGGATGGGGGAGGGGCATGGGGGCTCAAAGTGTGAGGGCAAGCGTGAGTGCAAGGATTGGGGAGAGGATAAATAGGAGGGGGGAAGAGGTTGCAGGTCGGACGGGCTCTTTAATAAATAGTTTTACACCGTCAGCAATTGGCTGCAGAAGCCCGTGGGGGCCTACAATGTTTGGGCCTTTTCGCGCTTGTATATAGCCTAACACTTTTCGTTCTAGGAGGGTCAAGAAGGCAACTGCTAGGAGGACTGGAACAATGTAGGCGAGGGGATTGATGAGATGGGTCAAGATCGTTGTTAGCATAGTCAGTGAGAGGGGTTGAACCTCTGTATAAAGGGCTTAGGTCTTTGGCATTATCCGGGCTCTGCCACACTGACTTGCCTTACTCTTTGGCAGGGAATTTCCCCCCCGTAGCTAATTGAGTTGGCCTCATTAGGGTGGGGGAGGGCTTACTGTTAGCATGGGCCCCCTCTTTTCGGTCCTTTCGTACTAGAAAAGAGTATTCATAGATAGAAACTGACCTGGATTTCTCCGGTCTTAACTCAGATCACGTAGGACTTTAATCGTTGAACAAACGAACCCTTAATAGCGGCTGCACCATTAGGATGTCCTGATCCAACATCGAGGTCGTAAACCCTCTCGTCGATAGGGGCTCTGTGAGAGGATTGCGCTGTTATCCCCAGGGTAACTTGGTCCGTTAATCGGCATTGCCGGATCTTGTAGGCCAGAGGTTCTGAAAATTAGAGCTGGCGCTCATGTTTAAGGGAGGTTTGTCCCATTCCACGTGGGGGGTTTGTGTTACCCCGCGGTCGCCCCAACCAAAGACGGGGGGCAGGTTACCAGTTCATTGCTCTGCTGGTTGAGGCAGGAGCTTATATGGGCTGCCTTTGTCTAAAAGCTCCATGGGGTCTTCTCGTCTTATGGTACTATCCCCGCTTCTGCACGGGGGGATCAATTTCATTGACAGGGGAAAGGAGACAGCTAGGCCTTCGTGGTGCCATTCATACAGGTCTCCAATTAAAAGACAAGTGATTACGCTACCTTTGCACGGTCAAAATACCGCGGCCGTTAAACTTTTTAGGGTCACTGGGCAGGCGGTGCCTCTTATATGGGGGGGGGCAAGAGGTGATGTTTTTGGTAAACAGGCGAGGCTTTTGTTTGCCGAGTTCCTTCTTTTCCTTTTTGTCTTTCCTCTTTGGCCGTCCTGTGTGGGGTTAACGCTTTCTTGCTGAATGTTCTTCTTGTGCATAATTATTTGCTTCAGTACCCTCTGGGTTTTGGGTGCGTTAATGCTCAGTGCTAGTTCGTTCTGATTTACACGGGGGCGAGGAGAAGGTCTTAGCCTTCTTATTACTCATGTTAGCAGTGTCGCTTTTATGTTTGCATAAAGGGGCCTATTAATCGGGAGGGGCTTTGGATTGTGACGCCAGAATTGTAGATAATAAAAATATTTAAGCTTTAACGCTTTTAGTTTTGGTGGCTGCTTTTAGGCCCACTGAAATATTTATATCTTTGATGTTGTGGTCCTTAGCCGACAGGCAGAGTTGTTTCTCTAATTAAAGGGGCTGTCCCCCCTTTAATTTGCCTCATAATTTTCTTTTAATTTCTTTAAGGGGTACCTTTATACAAAAAAAGAAGATTATAAGCGGAACTTGTATTCTTTTCATAGGCAACCAGCTATAACTAGGTTCGGTAGGTCTTTCACCTCTACTTGAAGATCTTCCCACTCTTTTGCCACAGAGACGGGTTTGCTCAAAAAGCTGTCTTGAAGTAGCTCACTTAGTTTCGGGGTATCAAACTAAAATTCTTTTTGCTTGGGGATGCTAGCTAAGTCATGATGCAAAAGGTACGAGAGTTTAGCTCTGCTTTTCTAGCCTTAACTGGGTTTTTTCACTTCTCTTTCAGTTTTCCCTTGCGGTACTTGTTCTATAGCTCTCTTTTCCTTTTCTATCTCCTATACTTGGGTAAAAAAATGTTTTGTTTTGGGTAAAAAGTACATTTGTGGGTATAAATGTTGGTGGTTGCTTCTGGGGGCGGGGCTAGCTGATGGGGCTGTCAGTGTGTCCCGATTTGCACGGGGGTCTTCTCAGTGTAAGGGAGATGCTGTCCTACTTAGCTACACGCTGGTTTTTCCAAGTGCACCTTCCGGTACACTTACCATGTTACGACTTGCCTCCCCTTTTTTTAAGGTATTTTTTATTTAAGTTTGAGGGGCTTTTGGGGAGGGTGACGGGCGGTGTGTGCGTGCTTTAGGGCCAGTTTCAGGAGGACTCTCTGTTTTCTCCTTACTGCTAAATCCTCCTTAAAATGTCTGTTTCAAAACATTGTCCGTATTCAGGGGATCACTGAATGTAGCCCATTTCTATCCCTTCCATATGCTACACTTCGACCTGTCGTTTTGGGGGTGGTCCAATTGTGCCTGATTTGGGGCCCTCATGGGGCAGGCTGACGACGGCGGTATATAGGCGGAGGGGGGCAAGGAAGGGTGAGGTTTAACGGGGGTTATCGGTTCTAGAACAGGCTCCTCTAGGTGGGTCTTAAGCACCGCCAAGTCCTTTGGGTTTTAAGCTGGGGCTCGTAGTTTCCTGGCAAGTGGGTGTTGTGGTTAGACACTTATGTTTAGGGCTAGGCATAGCGGGGTATCTAATCCCGGTTTGTTTTCTAGCTTTCGTGGTAAAATTAGATTTAAAGCTACTTTCGTGAGCAGGTCTCTTGCCTTCGGGTGCGTATCACAGCCAAGAGGGTGTTTAGCTTTAGTTTTTTATACAATTGACCACTTTTTACGCCGCATGTTGTCAACTTAGGCCTCTCGTATAACCGCGGCGGCTGGCACGAGTTTAGCCGGCCTTTTTGGTTTTAACTAAGTCAAGTTTTCACTTATTGCTTAATATTAATTACTGCTGATTACCCGTGGGGGTGTGGCTAGTTACAAGGTGTCTTGGGCTGATAGTCATCGTGCCTGATACCAGCTCCTTTCTTTGTGGGGAAGATAAGGGCATTTTCACAGGGGTGCGGATACTTGCATGTATAAGTTTAGCTAAAGTTGATAGTAAAGTCAGGACCAAACTTTTGTGCTCGTGAAACCAATCTAAGGTTTGTCTTAACATCTTCAGTGTTATGCTTTAGTTAAGCTACACTAGC